GATGCGCGTACGGTTCAAAAGGGATAAAATTTTGTCCTAATCAACCGACTTTATCGAGAAAGATTACTTTTCTTAGGCCAAGAAGTTGATAGCGAGATCTCAAATCAACTTGTTGGTCTCATGGTATATCTCAGTATAGAAGATGATACTAGGGATCTTTATTTATTTATAAACTCCCCCGGCGGGTGGGTAATACCAGGAATAGCTATTTATGATACTATGCAATTTGTTTCGCCCGATGTACATACAATATGCATGGGATTAGCCGCTTCAATGGGATCTTTCATTCTGGTCGGAGGAGAAATTACCAAACGTCTAGCATTCCCTCACGCTTGGCGCCAATGAGTTTTTATTTGAAAAAAAAAAGAAGAAGACTATGCCTTCGCCATATCAAATGTAAATAATAGGTAATAATAGCATGGCACTTCGAGTTCGATATGAACAAACTAGTATTGTTTTTCCTAACATGAGATTTTGTATCGAGATAGTAGTATGAAACGAAGGTTATTTCCGATTTGATCTTACGGGTCGGGAGTACGTTTCAGCGTCACAAACCGTTTTTCTTCCACACCAGAAGAGAAGTCTCTTTCTTATATTTATGTTACGAAAGAAAGAGTACAAAAATGAAAAAAAAAAAAGATCATTTTCCTTATTTGATCGTATTAAAAAGAAACTTTGGGATTGCTAAATCACAGACGAGATAAATATAGAAAGCAACAGAACCATCATAGTATTTTTTGACTCTTATAATAGGAAAAGAAGGGTGGTAAATGGATCATTCAACGATCTGGATCGGATGGATTCCATTTTTTTCTTCGATAGAATAGAAGAGAGGAAAAAGGAAATTCCATTGCAGAGCCGTATGCAATGCACAAAGGATGCCTGTACGGCTGTTCAAGTCTATTTCTTTTTTTTCTTCTTGTTTTTTTTATCCCTTACTTTAGCCCAATCCTGCGAAATAGAAGAACCGTTCATGCATGATGTTATATCAATATTATCAGGGTTATGATTCACCAACCTGCTAGTTCTTTTTATGAGGCGCAAGCAGGGGAATTTATCCTGGAAGCAGAAGAACTACTGAAACTTCGCGAAACCCTCACAAAGGTTTATGTACAAAGAACGGGCAACCCTTTATGGGTTATATCCGAAGACATGGAAAGGGATGTTTTTATGTCAGCAACAGAAGCCCAAGCTCATGGCATTGTTGATCTTGTAGCAGTCGAAAATGAAAATACTGGAGATTTCGTGTAAATACACGATTCTTTTTCATTTTCAAGGCATAATTCGAATTTTCCGCGATTTGATATTGAATGGAAATAATTCATAATCATCAATCATCAGGTTAAGATCGATCTAAACCAACCTATTTTATTATATATGTATGATATGCCGACAATTAAACAACTTATTAGAAACACAAGACAGCCAATAAGAAATATCACGAAATCGCCCGCACTTCGAGGATGTCCTCAGCGTCGGGGAACATGTACTAGGGTGTATGTGCGACTCGTTTAGATCATGAGTTGGAACAAACGAAACAATTTTTCCATTACCAATCACAAGTACCAATGAATAGGATAGATAGAGTGGAAAAAAGCCATTTTTACTATTTAAAAATGAGAATCTATCATATACCTATATTTTTGTGTATGAAATTTATGGTTTCCGTTGGTGCAAATCCAATCACCTCAATTTGAGATGAGAAGCAATTCCCCATTGGTAGCAACTAGTTATTCCATTAAGCGGAGGAAATAGTACTATAAGAAGCAAAAAGTTATGTTTCTATTCTTGAAAGAACGGACTAACAGGGTCAGCTACCTAGCCAACTTTCATAATTAAATGCCGTCACTGTATGGATAGCCTTTTTTGTGAAAAGAGCTATTACTGTATAATTATAATTGATTGGTAGAGCCAAAGAGAGTGAACTATACAAGTTCACAATAACATTTGATTAAATGAAAGAAGAGGCTCCGGTGTATAGAGAGGACCTCACCGTTTATGAAGTAACCATAGAAACGATGGAACCCACTATTTTTTTTTTCTGTTATTTATTTAATATTGTTATGTTATAAAATTTCTTATTTCCAGGTATTTTACCTGGAAGGAATAAAAAATCGTGGTTGGGAAGGTCATAGTAGCAAAAGCCATTGGAATTTTTTTTTTATATATCGGAATAATCCGTTTTGTTATTAATCAACCGGGGGATAAAAGGATGACTGAAAGAAGAGAAATCAATTAGTTATTCATTCATTAAAGTTTAATTTGATTCAATGACCAGAGTTAGACGAGGATATATAGCTCGGAGACGTCGAACAAAAATTCGTTTATTTGCATCAACTTTTATAGGGGCTCATTCAAGACTTACTCGAACCATTACTCAACAGAAAATGAGAGCTTTGGTTTCCTCTCATCGAGATAGGGGCAGGCAAAAGAGGGACTTTCGTCGTTTGTGGATCACTCGGATAAATGCAGCTGCGCGCGAGAACGGGGTATTCTATAGTTATAGTAGATTAATACACAATCTGTACACGAAGCAATTGCTTCTTAATCGTAAAATACTTGCGCAAATAGCTATATCAAATAAGAATTGTCTTTACATGATTTCCAATAAGATTATCAAATAAAAGAAATTTTTAAGTCATATATAGGATATAGGAATGATTGAAACAGAATTGAATTCCCCGGAGAATGGACTCCGGGAAGATAGAATAAAAATAAATTAAGTCAAAATGAAGTTAAGTAGTAGGAATGAATGAACATCTTTCAAAAAAAAAAAGATTTATTCTTTCCTATTTGTTGTTTCTTATAACACAACAATCAAATCTGGATTTGAGGCTTTTTCGAACAAAACATCAATCTGAGCTTGAATTCCGATTGGAGTTTTGAATCAATGGAAGAGTATATCTATTTATTTCTGGTTCTAGGACCGGTAGTTCTAGGGATCGACTCGGCTCTCTCAAACTGTTTTTCATTATTAAGAAAAGGTAACAAAGATAAAATACGGGCTTGTTTTATAGCAATAGTAATTAATCGTTGTTGTTTCAAGGTCAATCTATTCACCCGTCTAGATAATATTTTTCCTTGTTCACTAATAAATCGACTAATTAAACTCATGTTTCTATAATCAATTCGATCCCCCGATTCAATTGGGGGAAAACGCCTACGAAAAGATCGCTTGGATTTACGAAAGGGTTGTTTGGATTTATCCATGGTTTATTCCTTATCTCTAAAATTCTATTTCTTTATTCATTTCAGATCCAACCAAAATAGGTTTTATTTGTATTTGTATATTATATACATATGTATATATGTTAAGGTTAAGTTCTTGCTTTTCCTGCTCCTTTGAAAGATCAAATACACGTTCCGTTCGATCTATTTCTTTATTTCCCCATGAATCGTATGCTTGTGACAATAGCGACAAAATTTTCTCAAATCTAATCGACTGGGTGTATTGTGTCGATTCTTTTGAGTAATATATCTAGAAATGCCTGGCGCTTTCTTATTGACACCATTTTGGACACAACTGGTACATTCCAAAATAACTCTAACTCGCACATCTTTACCCTTAGCCATGAACCCCCTTTGATTTTTTGTTTGATCGACTTAACTCTTCTATTTTCGACCCGAACCTAAGAAGACGAAAAGAACAAAAAAGAAAAAAATCAATAGTAATAGAAGTTACTAACTAGAAATTCCATTTCTAAAGATTTCGTTGTAATTCTAATTAATATTAATAGAATATTCTAATTAATATTAATAGAATATTATATATAGTAATAGTATAGTAATAATGTAAGTAATACAATTTTTTTCTAACTATGAATCATTCCTACCCTACCTTAATCCCAGTATTTCATTTAAGTATTTTTTTCTATGCTATGATTTTGTGGAGCTTTTTTGTACCTTAGACTGGACCTCCTTTCCATTTCTGTTCTCCAAAATGGGATCTTTAGATCCACTGGATTTTTGCTGAGGTTCCATATACTTTTTCTTTCTCTTTCCTTCCTATCCTAAAGAACCGAAAAAAGGGAGGGCGAAGTTTTAGTCACGTCACGTAGAATTGTATCTCAAAATTTCTTTATCTTTATTTTTTCGCATATTAATAACTAGTAACTAGAATTAAAAAAAAGGGAATGACAAAGCATCTGGGAATAAACGATTAATTTCTATCAATAGACCCGCTAAAGACCCAAACCATAGAGTAGTTAGCACAGGTGCTGTGGAAAGATATGTTTTTATATCTCGCATTGAAAATCCTCCTTCTTTATTGTAATACATATATGGTCAGATGCTGTAGTTCAAGATCATTTGTATTTTTTTTTTTTGTACGGAATTTGTAACAAAACAAAAATAAATATGTACAATGAACAGTAGATGAGATTTTCCTATCCCTGTCCCTAAAAAAGAAAAAGGACTCTTCTTCTTCCTAAGCATTACCAATAAATATTCATTCTTTTTTTATACGTTAGGTTTCAGATGTATATAATTCTTTTATTATATGAAACCAAAAAGAATAAATGACAAGAAAATTGTATATGGATAGAGGAGAAAAGAATGATGTGGAAAACAAGACATGGATTTTGTACAATGACACTGTACAACAATTTTCATTTTAAAAAGGGATGTAGCGCAGCTTGGTAGCGCGTTTGTTTTGGGTACAAAATGTCACGGGTTCAAATCCTGTCATCCCTACCTATTACTTCTCCTATGGGCGGTAACGAGGGATTAATTGAGTGAGATTGATTAAAAAAAAAATGGGAAATAATCTTTTATTTTTGCATACCAATGTATGCAAGACGCATTGGGGGTACAAAAACAAGAAAATCCTTTTCTTTACTATCGTATCTTCTGTCATAAGAAAGCGCTCTTAGTTCAGTTCGGTAGAACGCGGGTCTCCAAAACCCGATGTCGTAGGTTCAAATCCTACAGAGCGTGATTCCGTTTAGGTTATTTTGAATCACAAAAAAAACTTAACAAAACACAGTCGAATTGCAACTTGA